GTATACTATTACTATTTCATCTAAGTTTAATAACCAAGTTTCCTATGTATTGATTTTGATAACTCGATAAGTTTTGATTTGGTTATCAAAAGGAAAAAGAATTGAATAATCATTCCATGATAAAAAAATAAGGTAACCATCCTTTATTTTAATTATTTTAATTTTATTTTGTTTGCATAACGTATATGTGCCACGCCATACAGTTGAAATCAAAAAATGAATCGGACAATTCATGAATTTTGAATAGATCATGGGGTAGCTAATGAAAGAAGTTGCTGTTGATAAATATGAAATTGGAAAAAAACTTTTCTTCCTATGGAACCACCAGGCGGTCATACCTGTACTACAATTAAGATGAATGGCTCGCTACTTAATTCGGTTTTTGGTCAAGAATAAGATTCCGTAGGAGGGATGGCTGAGTGGTTCAAGGCGTAGCATTGGAACTGCTATGTGAACTTTTGTTTACCGAGGGTTCGAATCCCTCTCTCTCCTTTTCTTTTCATTTATCAACGTTACGTATCAAATCAAATAATAATTGATATCATTATTCTAACAGTCCTTATTTGATAGAGATTCTCTATCCCTAATTAGAGCCTGTGATACGTAAAATACAAATAGAAATATTGTATTGATATTGAAAAGAAGAAAAAGAATCCTATTTATTGTCGATCCATTTTTGATATGTGAATGAGACAAGGTACTCTATTTACTTCAGAGAAGGGGGTAAAAATTGTATGAACCTTGCTTTTTTTATTTTCGTTAGAATCAAGTTTGACGGGAATAATATTCTACGACCAACAACTCATTTATTTTCAAACCGATCGATTTATTATCTATGATTTGATTTACAAATCCTTTATATTGTAAGGAATCAATAGTCAAATGGTTTGGCAATTCCCCGCGGGGGGATGAAACAAGATAATTTTGAATCAGAGCTTTCGATCTTTCTTTATCCTTCGTAGTAATAATATCTCGGGGTTTGCAACGATAACTTGGTATATCTACTATACGACCATTAACTAAAATATGTCTATGGTTAACTAATTGTCTGGCTCCAGGAATGGTCGAAGCCATACCTAATCGAAAAAGGATGTTATCCAAACGCATCTCGAGTAGTTGTAGTAAAACCTGACCTGTTGACCCTTTGGCTTTTCCAGCAATATGCACATATTTAAGTAATTGTCGCTCTGCCAGACCATAATGAAAACGCAATTTCTGTTTCTCTTCTAAACGAATACGATATTGTGATCTTTTTCTCGAGCGCAATTGGGTTTGAAGATAACTTCCGGATCTGGGGCTTTTACTAGTTAGTCCCGGTAAAGACCCCAGACGGCGTATTTTTTTGAAACGAGGTCCTCGGTAACGAGACATATAAATAAAGGCTCCCTTTTTGATTCACTTTCATTTGAAAAAAAAAAATTATAATTATAATATTATATAAATCGAAAATTAAAATATAAAAAAATATTATAAAATATATAAAATAAATTCAGACTGAACTAAAGGATCAGCAAAACAAAACACAATCTACTGAAGTATTACAAAGCAGAATGAAATAAATTTTATCAATATTTTTATTTTTTGTATATATAATATAGTGAAGTTCAAGCGAAGGCTACCTTTTCAAATTTCTTCTGTAAAGATCTAGTTAACTTTTTTTATTCATAGCTATAGCTGCAAGTTACCATGACATAATAACTCGACATTTAGAGAAAGCGAGAGTAGATATTTTCAATCATGCAAAGAAAAAGAGCCGGCTATCGGAATCGAACCGATGACCATCGCATTACAAATGCGATGCTCTAACCTCTGAGCTAAGCGGGCGGATATAAGATCAATAGTGTATAGGAAACTTTCGTATCTTAGCTATTACCTGGTGATTCTTTTTTTTTTTTTTGCATTTATTGATTATTTAAATTTCTTCTCTATTTCTATTCTTATTTATTCTATTTATAGTTATTAGTTATAGTTATTAGTTATAGATTTGATATTCTATATTAAATAATAGAAAATCTAAAAAAATCGAATTTCGAATTAAATTCTTACTATTTTGAATATGATATGATTAATATGAAGATGAATATGAAATAAAGATGGATATGAAATCAATACAATAAATACAATCTTAAATTAAATCTTCACTTCAATAATATTAATATGATTATTTTATGATAATTAAAATCATATTATGAATAATTCATTTATTCTCATTCTAATGGTGTAACTAAAAAACTATACTATAAATCTAAATCTAAATTTCACATTAAAGAAACTATCTATATCCTAATAGATAAATAGTGAAAAACTAAATAGAATCATATTCTATTTATTTCTATACGAATAATGTAAATCCATGACTAAAACTGATAGAAACTTGTATTCTATCATTATACACAAGAGGACGAATTGTTAAAAAAAAAAAATAAATAAATAAATATCGAGCGTTCTACTATTTTTAATTCCGCTATAAAAAAGAAGGGGGAGTCAAGGCATAGATATATGTGGGATATATCTATCTATATTGAATTGCGGATACATCAATGATAGAATAATTTCGGATTGAAACAAATAGGGTTCATCCAATAGAGATGAAATGATAGAATGGAAGACGGCCAAAAAAATAAAATAGCAGCATACACTTTTTCGATACAAGAATCCTTACCTAATGAATTCAACAGTTCCAAGATCAATGAAAGAGGTGTATGGAATTACAATTAGATCCTTGTATCATATCAAATATCAAAGCAAAGGGGGATATGGCGAAATTGGTAGACGCTACGGACTTGATTGGATTGAGCCTTGGTATGGAAACCTTGCTAAGTGGTAACTTCCAAATTCAGAGAAACCCTGGAACTAAAAATGGGCAATCCTGAGCCAAATCTTTATAAAAAATGGAAAATTAGAATAAAAAGGGATAGGTGCAGAGACTCAATGGAAGCTGTTCTAACGAATGAAATTGACTACGTTACGTTAGTAGCAAAAATCCTTCTATCAAATGATAGAAATGACAGTAAAGGATAAGCTTATATACCTAATACATACTGACATAGGAAAGATTAATCACAACCCTCTATTTCGATATTTAGATTCATTCTATATTAATTAGAATGATAGAGATCAAATAATCATTCTAAAGATAAAAAAATCTATGAAAAAAGGAAGAGTTATTCTGAATCCATTCCCATTTTCCAATTGAAGTTTAAATTGAAATAGAATTCGAATATTCATTGATCAAATGATTAATTCCAGAGTTTCATAGATCTTTTGAAAATTAATCGGACGAGAATAAAGAGAGAGTCCCATTTTACATGTCAATACCGACAACAATGAAATTTATAGTAAGAGGAAAATCCGTCGACTTTAAAAATCGTGAGGGTTCAAGTCCCTCTATCCCCAAGAAAAGCCCATTTTACCTCCTCTTATTTCTTTATCTTCTTTTTTTCATCAATGGTTCAGTTCAACCAAAATTAAATATCTTTCTCATTTCATTCACTCTGTTCTTTCACAAACGGATCCGAATAGAAATCCTCGTTTCTTCTTCCAATCCAATTTCATTTGTATAGATTCAAGGAATCCCCGTTATTGAGTCATTCACAGTCCATATCATTATCCTTACATTTACAATACAAAGAAAGTCTTCTTTTTGTTTTGAAGATCTAAGAAATTGAGGAGCTAAGTACAATTTGTTAAGACTTTTTTAGTTCTTTTCATTGACATAGATACAAGTACTCCGCTAGGATGATGCACAGGAAATGGTCGGGATAGCTCAGTTGGTAGAGCAGAGGACTGAAAATCCTCGTGTCACCAGTTCAAATCTGGTTCCTGACACGTGAATAATGTATCGGATAAATATTAATACCTCATACAAATGAAATTCATTTATACGGATCGGGATACATATTCTTTACTTTCCTTTTCATTTTTATTTTTTTCCTCTCTGTTCATACTTTGATCTTATTTAAATTTAAAATAGGATGTTAAATTTTCGTATATATCTAAAATTTCATAAAAAAATTAGATAAAAAGATTCAGAGTGAAAGGATAAGAATAGAAAGGATGTTTTTCAGACACAGTACAAATCAACCCCAATTCCTTTCATTTTTAATTTCTGCATTTCGTCTCTTCCGTCTTTTTTTTTTTTCATATTTTTTTTCTCACTCTTGCTCAATTTCCGGCGCCCCCCCTAAGTGATGTGCGCGATACAAAGTTCATGGTACAGAACTCTTTTAAGTCATCCTAGTTTTTCTGCTCATACAAAATGTATATGATATCTTTCCAATTGGGGAATATCAATGAGAACCTCTTTTTTTAGCCACCCTCATATGAATTAAAGTCCAGTTACTCTGTTTCATCTAGAAGGGAATGTAAAAATGTTCTTTGATTGAAATGAAATCTGGAGTCGTGTCGTATAAGTACTTATCATTCAAAGAGCATCTTGTATTTCATAGAAATTGGGAGTGGAGCAATATAGTCTTTACGTAAGGACCAGCCTATCCAATTTTCAGGCATCAAGATACGTTTAAGGCGAGGATGATTCTCATAAGAAATTCCCAACATATCATAAGATTCCCGTTCCTGAAAATCCGTACTTCTCCAAATCCAGAAAACGGACGGGGTTCGAGAATTACTCCTGGGGGCAAATACTTTTAAAATGACAGCAATTGAGTCCCAATCTTTGGTTTTTTTTGTAAAGTCTCTATTCTTCGGCAATCAAAGCCTAAAGATCTATGAACTAGCTTATGCTTGACTAGCCAATCATATAAACGAATTTGCATCTCCTTCATCTCTACCACATTTTTCTTTGTATCAATACTTCACATTGACAATGAAATTGTTAAAGACTGACCCGCTCTTTCTTATTCTGCACAAAGGAACCCTGCCTGATTAACTAATTCGTAAGAAGATACTGACCCTTTGGACTTTAAATCTTTTTAAAATTCAAATCTAAAAGGTATCTCTGAAGTAGATGGTAATTGATAGAGTAATCCTTGATTCTAATTTCCAGTATTAGTACTGTGTCGAAGGTAAACCTTGTGATTAGTAGTAAAACATCGATTCTCCTGTTGATACACAGTTCTATCTTCAACTTCAAAGATTTTTTGAGATATCTTCTTACGAAGTTTCGTTATAACATCTATAAAAGAATCTTCTTTATAGTAAAGAAAAAATTAGAAATAAATTCAATAAAATTAAAAATAATAATCATTAAGAATTCAATATCAATAGAATATGATAATATTATTACTATATTTTTATTAGTTTTATTAGTATAACTATAATAGTATAGTTATATTTAATTTTAAATTTTATGGAATCATGAACGTTCGGCATAATATAGGATCCCTCTAATAGTCTAATATAAAGAATCACACATTATCGAGCAATTCGACAGACCAAATTCCCAAACCCGCTCAACTCTTAGAATATAGAAGGAGGAGCCTTGATGGATGTAGGGCTAATTAATTAGCCCTACATTATCTTTGAAACAAATTTAAAATTGAAAGAATCTAAGAATCTATTAGGTTTGTTGTTCAGCCAAAAACTGATTATCCACAAATACTCAAGATCAAGAAAAGAATAGGTCCTAGATCCATGCGACTTAGGATTGGATTTGCTTGGGTCAGGTTGAAGTCTTTAGACAGTATTCTTTCATGATTTTAATTTCATAAATTGACTGGGTTTGGGTATACCAAACCCCAAAAAAGTGTATAAATAACTCTTTGATCATGGGCAATAAAAGAGGAAAAAGTAATTCATTCATGAAAATGGATAAAGAAATATGGTTATTTGATCCGAGATTTGACAAATACCAATTGGGTCCGTTGAAATGAATTATTGTGTTTATTTTATTGTTCCTACTATTAAAATATAAAATAAAACTACTAAAATCTCTATACAAAACAAAAATGGAATGTATAATGTATTAGGGCTATACGGACTCGAACCGTAGACCTTCTCGGTAAAACAGAGAAAACTGATTATTATCGAAATGATTCGAACTGTTTCAAAGACCCAACATGCATTTTGTTGCATTGGGCTCTTTCATCAACTGATGTAAAGATCAGTTAGTCCACCATTTTTTTCTTTACAGGAAGATAAAAAGATAATGAGATGGTTCCATGTGCTCTGATTCATTATTTGTATCCTGATCTAGGAGCAATACCAAAGTGTTTCAAAGAAAAATGACCTTGATTTAGGTCTGCCTTCGGCCTAGATCAACCTAAGTGAAATGGAGCCTCTATCACTCCACTGCAAGAGTAAAATATGAGACTTCATACACCTCAAAGCTCATAGGACGACAAGAGGTTCTTTTGAGACCCTTATACTCATTATGCCTGGCATTGAATGGACTGGACATTTACCTTACAATGGCATGTTCTATTTGATTGATTTGGCAGTGGAATTCGCACCTGAATCGGATCGAACCAAATATTTGTCAGGCTATTTTTCTCTTGTTCTCTCGAACCTACGGAATAAGACATCGACTTCTCAAAAAGATCAATTATGGTCATTGCATAATGGGCTTCCTTGAAAAGCATTGGCGCACGTGTAAACGAGGTGCTCTACCTAACTGAGCTATAACCCTTATCATAAATCATAACTATTTTAACATAGAGGCAATTTCTTGTCAAGAAGGGTATCCCATATGCATATGATAACTCTCCGATCCATTTACTGGTAAAAGATTGATATTGCTTAGAAAGCATATTTTAACTAGAATCCATCGAAGTGATGAAGACCTTTTTGTGGTGATAAATAACCTACTTAACCCAGTGGTTAGAGTATTGCTTTCATACGGCGGGAGTCATTGGTTCAAATCCAATAGTAGGTAGAACTTATTAGATACCATGGAATCAGGTATCTAATAAGTTTTTCTACCCATCCTCTTTTTTTCGTTCTATCATAAGATTAATCAGATTAGACTTCATTGTGTTCAATTTGGTTCAATTTTTGGAATGAAAATGTAGTGTATAATAAGAAACTCCTTTAATTTTAATTATTTTTTTGATTCTTTTTATTTTTATTGAATGCATTGACTACTACTGGGAAATCACATTGACAGCCTCTACTCGTGTCCTAGCTCGTCTGAGAGCTAGATTTGACTCAATTGCTTGTCTCTTACCCTCAGCTCTACTCAAGTTATCTTCAGCTATTTCAAGAGTTTGTTGAGCTTCTTGTGCATCAATGTCAGTACTAAATTCTGCATCATTTCCTAAAATAGTTATCTCATTATTACTTATTCTAGCGAAACCACCCATAAGAGCCACTGTTAACCATTGGTCGTTTAGCCGTATTCTCAAAAGACCTATATCTACAGCCGTGGCAATGGGGGCATGGTTTGGTAATACTCCAATTTGTCCACTATTCGTAGATAAAATAATTTCTTTCACTTCGGAATCCCAAATAATTCGATTAGGAGTCAGTACACAAAGATTTAAGGTCATTTCTTCAATTTGCTCTCCTCTTCTAAGTTTTCTAAGTTAATAGCTTTCGCGGTAGCTTCATCGATGTTACCCACCAAATAAAAGGCCTGTTCGGGAAGACCATCTAATTTTCCGGAAAGGATGAGTTGAAATCCCCGAATTGTTTCTGCGAGACCAACATATTTCCCCGGAGAACCAGTAAAGACTTCTGCCACAAAGAAGGGTTGTGATAAGAAACGCTCAATCTTTCGTGCTCTTGCTACAGTTAAACGATCTTCTTCGGATAATTCGTCCAACCCAAGGATAGCTATAATGTCCTGAAGTTCCTTGTAACGTTGTGAAGTTTGCTTAACTCTTTGAGCAGTTTCATAATGTTCCTCGCCAACGATCCGAGGTTGTAACATGGTTGACGTTGAATCTAAGGGATCTACTGCTGGATAAATACCTTTGGCAGCTAATCCTCTTGATAATACGGTAGTAGCATCTAAATGTGCAAATGTCGTGGCAGGAGCAGGGTCGGTCAAATCATCCGCAGGTACATAAACTGCTTGGATCGATGTTATAGATCCTTCTTTGGTAGAAGTAATTCTTTCTTGCAAAGAACCCATTTCCGTACTAAGGGTAGGTTGATAACCCACTGCGGAAGGCATTCTACCTAATAAGGCAGATACTTCGGACCCTGCTTGAACGAAACGAAAGATATTATCGATGAATAGAAGTACGTCTTGCTCATTAACATCCCGGAAATATTCCGCCATGGTTAGGGCAGTCAAGCCAACTCTCATACGAGCTCCTGGCGGTTCATTCATTTGACCATAGACTAGAGCTACTTTGGATTTTCCAAGATTTTTTTCATTAATCACCCCGGATTCTTTCATTTCCATGTAGAGATCATTTCCTTCACGAGTACGCTCCCCTACTCCGCCAAATACGGATACGCCTCCATGAGCTTTGGCAATGTTGTTGATCAATTCCATGATGAGTACTGTTTTACCCACCCCAGCTCCCCCAAATAGTCCGATTTTTCCTCCACGGCGATAGGGGGCTAAAAGATCCACCACTTTAATCCCTGTTTCAAAGATTGATAATTTCGTATCTAACTGTATGAAGGCGGGTGCAGATCTATGAATAGGAGATGTTGTGCGAGTATCAACAGGACCGAAATTATCAACAGGTTCCCCAAGAACGTTGAAAATTCGTCCGAGAGTAGCTCCGCCGACTGGAACACTTAGAGGGGCTCCCGTGTTAATCACCTTCATTCCTCTCATCAGACCATCTGTAGCGCTCATAGCTACAGCTCTTACTCGATTATTTCCTAATAATTGTTGTACCTCACAAGTTACATTAATTTGCTGACCAGCCGTATCTCGAGCCTTAATTACCAAAGCATTATAAATATTAGGCATCTTCCCCGGTGGAAAAATGACATCCAGCACTGGGCCAATAATTTGAGCGATACGCCCTAGGTTTTGTTCTTCAAGTGTGGAAACCGCAGGATCAGAAGTCGTGGTATTGCTTCTCATAATCGTAAATCATAATAATAATATGTCGAATTTTTTTTATTTTAATACTGAATCAAAAATAAGTATCCGATAGCAAGTTGATCGGTTAATTCCATAATCCATAATGAAGTAAATGGAAGTTAGCATTCGATTGAGTTGGTACCACCCAATGGAATCCATTTTAATCCTTTACTCATTCAATAAGTAAATTTTCAATTCAACGAGCCAACCAATCCTTTTTTCACAAGTGGATGAATAAGAATCATGAGTCAGTGTATTTCATTTCCCTATCTTTTATAAATGACCGTCTAGATTATCTATTATCTATGAATATTAAATTTGAACCTGAATTTTTTTATTCATGATTTTTATCTCATTGACCATTGTTCTTTACTTTATTTTCTTATTTTCTTTTCCAAATTTATTGTATTTTTTTTTTGTTGTGCACCTATTATTTTTCTTTATATACTATTATATCTGTTCCCTTTGCTGGATGAATTATGCCTCTTTTCATATCTAGGATTTACATATACAACATACAGTATATTACTGTCAAGAGAGGTTCCTCATATTATTTATTTATTTTTCTTTCTATTTTAACTTTAGCTTTAGTATATGTATATTATACTATACTATAACTTATACTATAACTATATTAATATTATTCTATTTATTCTATTGTAATACTAAATACATACTAAATTATACTATTATACTAATTATTAATTATAAATTATATTAATTATAATATTATAATATAATTATAATAATTAATTATAAATAATTAAATAATATTTAATATTTATTTATATATTATTGTATTGTATTGTATATTGTATATATATTATATTTTATTTTATTATATTTATATATATTATATATTTATATTATATATATATTCATTATTCATATTCAAATGAGTATGAAGAAGAAGATCAATTCCATTATAAATTTTTAAAACGACGATTGGGTTGCGCCACATATATCAAAGAGTATAAAATAATGATGTATTTGGGTATTTGGTGAATCAAATACATGGTCCAATAACGAACCCTTTTCCAATTTTAATTATTC